AGGGTGAGAGAAAGAGAGAAAAAGAATATTAATGATATAATTCCAATATGTAAGGTCTATGAGTCATCTCATAAAATAAACGGCAATGTAATAAAGCATCAATACTGATTCATCCATAATGAAATGAATCTGCTCATAGAACAAAAAAAGAAAGAGCTTCGAGCCAATAAAGACTGAGAAAATTGACTTAAGAACAAATTGAATTATGAGCTCCATTGTAGAATTCAGACCTAACCATTAAGTAAGAAGCGATGGGAACGATGGAACCTGTGAATCCAAAAGATTCCATTGAAAACGGATTCTAATGATTCATTGATCGGGATGGCGGAACGACCCGGAGACCAATTCATCTATTCGGAAAAGTCATGAGCTAACCCTACAACTGAAATAGAGATTGAAAGAGTAAATATTCGCCCGCGAAAACTTGATTTTCTTGGATTGCTAAATTTGGATCAATCCAATACGATAAAAGGCAAAACAAAATAAAGATTCGTTATAAGATTCTAAAAACCAATACAATATTATCTATAAATAAAATAGAAATAGTTATTTAATATGTTTAGTTATCTATACAAACAAGATATACAAATTACTAATATATTTGATATAGATTAGATAAAATCCATGATTCAGGGTATTACTCATTAAATACATGTATCTCTTAATTAAAATTCTATCTTAATTTAAATTAAAGATTTTTGAATCTTTTTATTCGCGAGGAGCTGGATGAGAAGAAACTCTCACGTCCGGTTCTGTAGTAGAGATGGAATTCAGAACCAACCATCAACTATAACCCCAAAAGAACCAGATTCCGTAAACAACATAGAGGAAGAATGAAGGGAATATCTTATCGAGGTAATAATATTTGTTTCGGTAAATATGCTCTTCAGGCACTTGAACCCGCTTGGATCACATCTAGACAAATAGAAGCAGGTCGACGAGCAATGACACGAAATGCACGTCGTGGTGGAAAAATATGGGTACGTATATTTCCAGATAAACCGGTTACAGTAAGACCCGCAGAAACACGTATGGGTTCGGGGAAAGGATCCCCTGAATATTGGGTCGCTGTTGTTAAACCAGGTCGAATACTTTATGAAATGGGTGGAGTACCAGAAAATATAGCCAGAAAGGCTATTTCAATAGCAGCGTCTAAAATGCCTATACGAACTCAATTCATTATTTCGGGATAAAAATGGAGAATCAAAGGAAATAGGTCTTGGGGATTTTAAAAAAATCCCAGGCACAGGTTTCTTTTTTTGGACAAACAATATTTCTTTTTTTTTCTTCGCCCTTTGCTTTGCATTGAAAGAACAGATTAAAAAAAATGATATGATTCAACCTCAGACCCTTTTGAATGTAGCGGATAACAGCGGGGCTCGAGAATTGATGTGTATTCGAATCATAGGAGCCAGCAATCGTCGATATGCTCATATTGGTGACGTTATTGTTGCTGTGATCAAAGAAGCAGTGCCAAATATGCCCCTAGAAAGATCAGAAGTGGTCAGAGCTGTAATTGTACGTACTTGTAAAGAACTCAAACGTGACAACGGTATGATAATACGATATGATGACAATGCTGCAGTTGTCATTGATCAAGAAGGAAATCCAAAAGGAACTCGAGTTTTTGGTGCGATTGCCCGGGAATTGAGACAGTTAAATTTTACTAAAATAGTTTCATTAGCTCCTGAGGTATTATAAATAGAAAACGAGACTACGATATGGTTATAGTAGGTTATTTGAAAGAAAAAAATTAAGATTCATTGTAATTAGTAGATTATGTCTCACGCATATACCTTTAATAATTTATATTCATAAACAAATAAGTAAAAAAACAAGAAAAACATGTTCATTATATCCAAATTTGGAGGCACCAATAATTTAAATTCATCATGGGTAGGGATACTATTGCTGACATAATAACCTCTATACGAAATGCTGATATGGATAGAAAAAGAGTGGTTCGAATAACATCGACTAATATCACTGAAAATATTGTTAAAATACTTTTACGAGAAGGTTTTATCGAAAACGTGAGAAAACATCGAGAAAACAACAGATATTTTTTAGTTTTAACCCTACGACATAGAAGGAATAGGAAAAGGCCTTATAGAAATGTTTTAAATTTAAAACGGATCAGTCGACCTGGTCTACGAATCTATTCTAACTATCAACGAATTCCTAGAATTTTAGGCGGGATGGGGATTGTAATTCTTTCTACTTCTCGAGGTATAATGACAGACCGAGAGGCTCGACTAGAAAGAATCGGCGGAGAAATTTTGTGTTATATATGGTAATCCTTCTAATATCCGAATTGGATTCGAAACTTCCTATTTGTGAAAAAAAACAGAAAAGGGGCCGGTTGTTTAATATCGTTCCTCCTCCATTAGTTGATACTTCACGGGGGTTTTACCTGGAATGAAAGAACAAAAATGGATTCATGAGGGTTTAATTACTGAATCGCTTCCCAATGGTATGTTCCGGGTTCGTTTAGATAATG